GTTAATGGTAAGCAAGAAGATTGTTTACGAAGAAACAACAAGAAAAATTCATATTCTGATACATAAGAGTTATATAAGAATCGAAATAGTCTTTTATTTTCTTTTGAAAAAAGAAAAATCGATTTCATTGAAGTAATAAGACTATTCCAATTCGAATAGTAGTTGAGAAAGAATCGCAATAAATGCAAAGATGGAACATCTTTGATCCGGTATTGAAGGAGTTGAACCAAAATTTCCAAATGGATAGGATAGGGTATTTCTATATGTGATAGATAATGTAAATGCACAAATTTGTCTTCTAAAAAGGGAAATATTGAATGAATAGATCGTAAATTCTGAAACTTTGGTGTTTCTTTTTCTTTCGGACAAGATAATTCTCGTAGCGAGAATGGGATTTCTACAACGATCGCAAACCCCTCAGATAGAATCTGAGAATAAAACTCAGAATAAAAAAAATTGTTGTAATCCAACAATCGATCTTGGTTAGGATGATTAACCGAGTTAATCCAAAAATTCTGCTGATACATTCGAATAATTAAACGTTTCACAAGTAGTGAACTAAATTTCTTGTTATTACAACTAAGAATTTCCACAGGTTCGGAATCATTTAATCCATAATCATGGGCAAATGCATAAATATACTCCTGAAAGAGTAGTGGGTAGACGAAGTATTGTTGACGAGATTTCTGTTTTTCTGAATACCCTTCGAATTTTTCCATTTGTATTTCTACTTGAATCAGAAAGAAGAAGCATTTCTCGGTTTATCATATCAAATGATGATACATAGTGCAATATGGTCAGAACAGGGTGTTGCATTTTTTAATACAAACCCTGGAAAGAAAGGGAGTCTAATCCACAGATCTTTTCCTTTTCTATCCAATTAGTTTATGTTTGTTCTAATTACAAAAGAGAACAAATCTTTTATTTTTGCAGGCCAATCGCTCTTTTGACTTTGGAATACAGTCTCTTTATCAATATACTGCTTCTTTTACACATTCAATCCATAAGATCCCTTTTCAATCCATAATCAAGAATAATTAGGGTTTCTAAAAAAAAAGAAAAAAAGGGTCCGCTCATAGGAAAACCCAATCTTTCCCCGCATCAGGCACTAATCCATTTTTAACGTCTAATTAGATCGGGGAATCATTTCAATTAAGAAGTTAAGCTCGTTGCTTTTTATTTTACCAGAATTGGAGCCAGACTCTATCCATTTATTCACTAGACCCAAAAAATCAGAATTTTTTTATTCCATTCCAAAAATCCAAATTTGATTTTATTACGACATGCTATTTTTTCCATTCATTACCCTTGAGGATCAGTCGTGGTCTTCTAGACTCTACCAAGAGTCTGGACGAATTTGTTGCTTCATCCAAATGTGTAAAAGATCATAGTCGCACTTAAAAGCCGAGTACTCTACCATTGAGTTAGCAACCCAGATAAAATAGGATCTTAGATACGATCGAAACCAAAAAATCAATGAAATTACACCGCACGCTCCTGTCAAAACATTGAACTAGCAAGACATCAAAAGAAAGATTTTATCCCCCATTAAAAACACTCAAATGCCAAAACGAACAGGTTCGGTTAAATTTCACTAAGGTTAAAAAAAGAGCGGCTCCAATCACGATGGCAAAATTGTCATTTTTTTAGCAATTTATATTTCTTTAACTTTAAATAAATAAATCTTGTATGAGAGTACATGCAAGAGGGACAACCCTATCATTTGAGCGAAGTGTAGGCAGAAAAATAGAATATGGAGTGAGGATAAAGAGACCTATCTATCTACAAATTCTATTTGTTCAATAGACCTTTGTCAATGGAAATACAATGGTAAAAAAACAAATTAGATATAAAAAGTAAATAAAATAAGGGCTTATGTTGGATTGGCACGACATAAATCCAGTCAAAAATAGGACTAAGAAAGAGGCAAATTGTGTCTAAATAATTAGACAACGAGGGACACTAGTGATCCCTCTCCTACTTTTTTATTCATTTAGTTCTTCAATTAACTCAAAGTTCCTTCCTTTTCTTTAAAGAATTCTGCCTTCCTTAAAATATCATAAACAGTTCTTGTAGGTTGAGCACCCTTTTCAAGGAAATAGAGAATAGCTGGAACATTTAAACTAGTTTGGTTCTTTATCGGATCATAAAAACCTACTTTTCGAAGGTCTCTTCCTTCTCTTCGAGATCGAACATCAATTGCAACGATTCGATAGACAGCTTATTGGGATAGATGTAGCTAAACAATGCCCCCCCTAGAAACGTATAGGAGGTTTTCTCCTCATACGGCTCGAGAAAATGATTCGAATTTCTGTCTATAATACAAGTAGATAGAAATTAGACTATGACTTGCATTAATTTCCTTACAGAAAAAACAAATTTCATTTATACTCATGACTCAAGTTGGCTAATTTTGACTGACAGACTTAAAAGGAAAAATCCTTCGAAATTTTTTGAGTCGTCTCTAAACTCTTTTCTTTGTCTCATCTCGAACGAATTGACTTTTATTCCTTATTCTGATCCAATTCAATTGTTGAGACAATTGAATTGTTGAGACAGTTGAAAATAGCGTTTACTTGTTCCGGAATTCTTTATCTTTGATTTGTGAAATCCTTGGGTTTAGACATGACTTCGGGAATTCCTATTCTTTTTTCTTTCAAAAGAGTAGCAACATACCCTTTTTTTCTTATTTCCTTCGATAAAGCATTTTCCTCTTCTATAGAAATCGAATATGAGCGATTGATTTTGATAGACTTTTAATTGAAAGAGTTTTTCCAATCTTCCAAAATTGGACTTTCTTCTTATTTTAACCTTTAGACTTCTATATTAAGGATAGACTGACAAAGTTGGCCTAATTTATTTGTTTTCACTAACCCTAGATTCTTTCCCTTGATAAAAAATAAATTCTGTCCTCTCGAGCTCCATCGTGTACTATTTACTTACAAACAAACCAGCGCAAATTTGGTTCGGGACGAATAGAACAGACTATGTCGAGCCAAGAGCATTTTCATTACTATGGAAAATGATGGATAGCAAAATCCACAATCGATCATGTCCTTCAAGTCGCACGTTGCTTTCTACCACATCGTTTTAAACGAAGTTTCACCATAACAAACATTCCTCTAATTTCATTGCAAAGTGGTATAGGGAATTGATCCAATATGGATGGGATCATGAATAGTCATTGGTTTAGTTTAGTTTTTTGTATACTAATTCAAACTTGCTATCTATGGAAAAATATGGATAAAAGAAATAAGTATTTATTGGGAAAGACTCCGCAAAGATCTAATTTATTTAGACCCATATTCTATCATATGATATGAAGGAAACATAGTTCGAAAAAGACGAATAAACAAGTTTGCTTAAGACTTATTTATTATGGAATTTCTATCCTCAACAGAGGACTCGAGATGGTCAATCCTGAAATGGGAAGAGAAGGATCGACTCTTCTCCAACAAATAAACTATCAACCTCAAAAAAAATTTTAATTAATTTAATTACTATATTAGAATTAGATTAGCAATATATTTTTCCGTAACAAAAACAATTAACTATTAACTAAATAAACTATTCCAATGAAAAGATTGAAAGTTTTTTGGTAGTTATAGAATTCTCCTAATTCTTCGACTCGAATACCAAAAGAAAGAAAAAAATGAAGTAAAAAAAAACAAATTTCGTGTAAAGTAAAATTAAAGTCTTTGCTTTTACTTATAGCATTCTTTCTTTTACCTAAAAGAAGCAACTCCAAATCAAAAATTAGGAGAAGTATGATTTTTTGAACCCATTCTATCCAACGAACAGTTCTTACCTTATCCTTACCAGAATGGATCATTCTGGATATTTTAAGAATCACAGATTGAGATCGTTTTCGCTTAACCAAAGAAGGAACCTTTTTGCTAATAATATAATTATATTACAACAAAAATCTATCTCTATCATAAAGGGATAGGTCTCATTTTTTATACAGTGTTTTACGTATAGACCAAATTTTTCATGAAAATAAAGATATTCAATTTGACTGGACTTGACACTTTATTATGTTTTCTGAGAAAGAAAATAAATGCTTACAAATGCATCTAATCTAAGAGTTCATAAGAGATAATTATTCTCTTTAATAAACTTTCTTTTGTCTCGTGCGGGGTACAATATGATTTCATCTTTCGTTTCATCAGAAAAATCTGGGACGGAAGGATTCGAACCTCCGAGTAACGGGACCAAAACCCGCTGCCTTACCACTTGGCCACGCCCCATTTCGGGTTTTATGCGACACTAATAAACACTATTATGTTTATTTGTTTTGTTATTCGTCAATCCCACTTCAATTACATAAAAAAAGAGGGATACTCTCTTGCTAGGATTCTAGACATACGGATAATATAGAATCAAAAAAATGCATTGATCATTACATGGAATTCTATTAAGATATTATATGAAAGTCGAATTTCTTCCATTCTCATTTGAGAGTGCGAATACAAGGAGGTATTTTGCGTTTGGGAAAGTCCGAAGAAAAAAGGATTTTGAATCCGCCTTTTCCTTTTTCCCTTAGAAAAATAACTCAATCAAAATCCAATTATCTACTCTACAAGAACGAAATGCTTGTTATGCCTAATATACTGAGTTTAACCTGTATCTGTTTTAATTCTGTTCTTTATCCGACTAGTTTTTTCTTCGCCAAATTGCCCGAAGCTTATGCCATTTTCAACCCAATCGTGGATTTTATGCCTGTCATACCTCTACTCTTTTTTCTATTAGCCTTTGTTTGGCAAGCTGCTGTAAGTTTTCGATGAAATCTTTACTACTCTGTCTGCCAAATTGAATGATATATTCATTCCAAAAAAATTAGAAAAATGGATAAAAGACGAGAAGTCTTATCTTATATTAAGAACCTTCGATTCTAAAATTCAAATTCTTCTACATTGAATGTATAGCTGCAGCAATAAATTTAGATCAGCCTTTCTACCCCCTGCACCTACGTTGAGCAGGTACCTTTAGGTACCCACACAATACCTAACCTAGTTTTGGATATTGATAAGAGTGCTTATTAAAAATCAATTCTTGAAAAAAATAGCAAGAATTGATTTTTGCATTTTTAGGTGTCAAAATAAACAAAACTCATCCTAATGGATCTGTGTAGTAAGGAAAAATGGGTAATCTATTCCTTAAAAAAAAATCTTGGAGATTATGTAATGCTTACTCTCAAACTTTTTGTTTATACAGTAGTGATATTCTTTGTTTCCCTCTTTATCTTTGGATTCTTATCTAATGACCCAGGACGTAATCCTGGGCGTGAGGAGTAAAAATCTAAATTTTTTTGGAATTTTTTCTTACAAATTGGATTTGTTTCGTACATTTATCTATGAGAAAATCCGGGGGTCAGAATTCCTTCCAATTCGAAAGTCCCAAATGATCCGAGGGGGCGGAAAGAGAGGGATTCGAACCCTCGGTACAAAAAAATTGTACAACGGATTAGCAATCCGCCGCTTTAGTCCACTCAGCCATCTCTCCCCGTTCCAAATTGAAAGGTTTCCGTGATATGACAGAGGCAAGAAATAACGATTGCAAAAAATCCTTCCTTTTTCTTTCAAAAGTCCATAAAAATTATATTGCCAATTCCATTTTAGTTATATTCTTTTTTCTTAATGTTAATAAAAAAAAGAAGAAAATTCTTGTTTTTTCTTTCTAAAATGCGATATTGGCTGAGAAACAATCAGATAGATTTTCTCTTCAGCGGGCATTTCCATATAGGACTTGTTTGTTATAATAAAACAAGCAGGTTATATAAAAATAAAAAACTATTTTTTGATTATTTATCAACAAAGCAAAAAGGGTTCTTATCAAACCCACCATAAAATAGGAAAGAAATATAAAGTAAGTAGACCTGACTCCTTGAATGATGCCTCTATCCGCTATTCTGATATATAAATTCGATGTAGATGAAATTGTATAAGCGGATTTTTTGTATTTCCTTAGATTTAGACCGTGCAAGGCAAGAATTTTTCGCTATTTACGATTTCCTATTCTTGTTACTAGATGTTCTATAGGAATAAGAAAAAATCGCAACTCCTCTCCGCTACACATAAAAATTTATTTCGAAAGTCCTTTTTTCAATATCTTTCCTTTTTTTTTTCAGAATCCTATTTTTGTTCTTCCACCCATGCAATAGAGAGCGAGTGGGAAAAAAGGGGTTACTTTTATTTTCATTTTTCCCTTACTTAAAGGGTAGGCTTTGAAATAGGAGTCATGGAATAATGCTGAATTCAAATGTTTATTTCTATAGTATAAGAAAAACTAATCGAATCTAATTCATGGATTTACCACGACCTCGGTTGTGACCCCATAGATAAAAATGCAAAATTTCTATCTTCGAGACCATTGAAAAAGGGCATTGAACGAGAAAGAAATCGTCCACAGATAATTAAACTATCGTATGCCTTGGAAGTGATATGAGGTGCTCGGAAATGGTTGAAGTAATTGAATAGGAGGATCACTATGACTATAGCCCTTGGTAGAGTTACTAAAGAAGAAAATGATCTATTTGATATTATGGACGACTGGTTACGAAGGGACCGTTTCGTTTTTGTAGGATGGTCCGGCCTATTGCTCTTTCCTTGTGCTTATTTCGCTTTAGGGGGTTGGTTTACGGGGACAACTTTTGTAACTTCTTGGTATACCCATGGATTGGCTAGTTCCTATTTGGAAGGTTGTAATTTCTTAACCGCGGCAGTTTCCACCCCTGCCAATAGTTTAGCACACTCTTTGTTGCTACTATGGGGCCCGGAAGCGCAAGGGGATTTTACTCGTTGGTGTCAATTAGGGGGTCTGTGGACTTTTGTCGCTCTCCATGGGGCTTTTGCACTAATAGGTTTCATGTTACGTCAATTTGAACTTGCTCGGTCTGTTCAATTGCGGCCTTATAATGCAATTTCATTCTCTGCTCCAATCGCTGTTTTTGTTTCCGTATTCCTTATTTATCCACTGGGGCAATCTGGTTGGTTCTTTGCGCCGAGTTTTGGCGTAGCAGCGATATTTCGATTCATCCTCTTTTTCCAAGGATTTCATAATTGGACGTTGAACCCATTTCATATGATGGGAGTTGCCGGAGTATTAGGCGCGGCTCTGCTATGCGCTATTCATGGGGCGACTGTAGAAAACACTCTATTCGAGGACGGTGATGGTGCAAATACCTTCCGCGCTTTTAACCCAACTCAAGCTGAAGAAACTTATTCAATGGTCACTGCTAACCGCTTTTGGTCCCAAATCTTTGGTGTTGCTTTTTCCAATAAACGTTGGTTACATTTCTTTATGCTATTTGTACCCGTCACCGGTTTATGGATGAGTGCTATTGGCGTAGTCGGCCTGGCTCTGAACCTACGTGCCTATGACTTCGTTTCCCAGGAAATCCGTGCAGCGGAAGATCCTGAATTTGAGACTTTCTACACCAAAAATATCCTTTTAAACGAGGGTATTCGTGCGTGGATGGCAGCTCAGGATCAGCCTCAT